GTGTGGAACAAAGAAATCAAATAAATAGAGTTTATTGTTAGAATATATTGACAAAAAATTTGCGATTTTGATAGAATTGAAACACGCAACAACGTTTTATTTTGATTACTATGCTAGTTCGAACGATTTATTACTGACGAGCCATAGCAATTGCACCTATCAAAGCAACTAAAAGAATTATGGAAATGAGTTCAAATGGAAGGAAAAAATCTGTTGATAAATGAATCCCAATTTGTTGACTATTACTTAAAAAATCTTGTTCTATAATCTGGTTTGATCTTGTAGTCCAAATAATACCGTACCATGACGTATCTGTAATAATAGTAATTAGTGAAGCAAAAATACTTGCACAAACCATCGCAGTCACCCCATCCCCAACGGTCCAAAGAGTAAAATCGTTGTAAGATGCTGAACCATTCATAAACATCACAGCAAATATGATTAAAACATTTATAGCTCCCACGTAAATAAGGAGCTGTGCGGCCGCTATAAAATGGGAGTTTGATGAAATATATAATAAAGATATACAAACAAGAACCAATCCCAATGAAAAGGCAGAATAAATTGTATTAGTAAGTAATACCACCCCTAAACCTCCTAATATAATAACCAATCCTAGAAAGACTAAAAGAAAATCATGTATTGACCCGGGTAAATCCATTTTATGTAAAATAAGAAATAAATAAAAAATCTTTCATGATCTTATTGACCTGACCAGGAAATGGACCCTATTTTTTTATGATATGTTTTTATGAATTTAATTCTAAATGCTAAGAAATTCTAATGAGTGTGGATTGATGTGTATCCAATAATTGAATCAATCTCGTTTTTTATCAGAATAATAAATTTAAAATGGGAGCTATATATGTTAAAAAAATTACTGATAGATGATATATCACTCGATTTTAACTCCAAATGACGCCTCGATTCTCATCAACTAATTAATAGTTGGGATTTCGATTGTAGTTATTGACCAAAGAAAAAGAAAACTAAAATTTTTAAATCATGGGGTTGACGTATTTTTTCTTTGAGGCGAATTCAAAATTGTTCTAATTGTGTAATCGTCAATTACTGGCATTGGTAAACGACCCAAAGCTATTTGATTATAATTCAATTCGTGACGATCATAAGTAGAAAGTTCATATTCTTCAGTCATTGATAAACAATTTGTTGGACAATACTCAACGCAATTACCACAAAAAATACAGATTCCGAAATCAATACTGTAATTAAGCAATCGTTTCTTTCTAATATTCGTTTCCAATTTCCAATCCACAACAGGTAAATCTATAGGACATACACGAACACATACTTCACAAGCAATGCATTTATCAAATTCAAAGTGGATTCGACCGCGGAAACGTTCCGATGTGATTAATTTTTCATAAGGATATTGAATAGTTACAGGTAAACGATTTGCGTGCGATAAGGTAATCATAAAACTTTGACCAATGTACCTTGCAGCTCGGACTGTTTGTTGACCATAATTCATGAACCCGGTTACCATGGGGAACATATCGTGAATATATCGAATTTTTTTTTCTCTTGTTTGGGACAGGTCGTGATAGTGTATTTACAGTGCAAGGAGTTGGGAAGAAGTTGTTAATAATAGATTACCTAGAGAAATAGGTAAAAGAAATTTCCATCCAAGGTTTAATAATTGGTCCATTCTTAACCTAGGTAAAGTCCATCTTGTTGTGATAGGAATAAACAAGAACAAATATGTTTTAGCTAATGTAATAAAGAGAAAAATTGTGGTTCCAAAGACGCCACCGACTTTATTTATTTCAAATAGTTCGGGAATAAACATGTACGGAATAGAGAGATTCCACCCACCCAAGTAAAGAACTGTTACAAACAATGAAGAAACTAGTAGATTTAGATAAGAAGCAACATAAAATAAACCAAATTTGATACCAGAATATTCAGTTTGATAACCCGCTACTAATTCTTCCTCTGCTTCTGGTAAGTCAAAGGGTAATCTCTCACATTCTGCTAGGGAGGAAATTATAAAAACGATAAACCCGATAGGTTGACGCCACAAATTCCATCCCCAAAACCCATATTTTGCCTGTGCCTCAACTATATCAACTGTACTTGAACTGTTAGATAATTATAGTCGGTGATAACATCACTGTTCCCATCGCTATTACAGAACCGTACATGAGATTTTCACCTCATACGGCTCCTCCAGGACCACAAAGAAATCTAAGGACCGGATCGGCATTCTTTATGGCGATATGTTCTAGATCGAGTAAAAATCTATTGAGAGGTCCCGAATTAGACCAATGGAATTCTGTCTGCTATAATAAAAAAAAGTACTTCTGAATTGATCTCATCCTTTAATAATTTAGAATGTTTTTTTGAGTAATAACTTAAACCTTCAATAAAATACTCCTTCTATAAACTATAAATATTCATAGATATTTGAACCCAGCTTTTTCAATTACGAAAAAGAATTAGATATTACATTAGTTCATAAATAATGCCAAGAATTTGCTTTCTATATAAATTAAAGAATAAAGATCTTTCTCTCTCTTTTTTTATTCATTTTATTTATTTTTATTGTAATTGCAGTCTTTCTATTTTTTTCGTTCCTATTCTTGTTTCTAAAAAGTGGATTCAAAAAAAGTAAAGGATTATTTCGTTCTTGATAGTAATTTCTTTAATCGGTGGATAGGAGCATACTCTGGATCGGAATCATGGGGAGTACTACCTGATCATTTCTACTAACGTAAAGCCCCAATTGGTCTTCCTTTTATGCGGAAACGGCCCTTTGTATAATTTAAATAATCTCTATTACTAATCCCTTGTGTAATTTGGTGTTTCTAACCATCCACTCATTTTTGCCCAATCGCCTGTTATGGTAGTCGGGTAAAATAGCCAAACGCTAATGAAAACCCCATACAGTTGATCTTGTGAACCCGCTTCAAGCCATGATGCCCAACCAACCAATCTTGGGGTAAACAGTCTCTACTGCTTATATTTACTTTTGCTTAATCCTGGTACATAGGAAATGAGGCTCGACTTCTTACTGCAAACTTATAAGCTGTTTTTTTTCACTCATAGAACTATCTGATTTAGTTCATCAACACTAACGATGAACAAAAAACGGAGACTATCTATTCAACGCTTTCCGCGAAAGAACGGAAATAGTCAAAAGTTTATGTCTCAACGAATCACACGTAGAGATATTGATAACACACATAGAGTTAATGGTATTTCATAACTAATGGATTGAGCAGCTGCTCGTAAACCACCTAAAAAGGAATATTTATTATTTGATCCATATCCTGATATAAGAAGTCCAATAGGAGCAATACTTGAAATAGCGATCCATAAAAAAACCCCGATATTTATATCAGCTAGGATAAGATGATAACCAAAAGGAATTACTGAATAACTTAGTAAAATTGATATGACCGCTACCGATGGTCCGATACTGAATAAACCACTATCTCCTCTAGATGGAATAATATTTTCTTTAACAAGTAGTTTTGTCCCATCTGCTATAGCTTGGAGAATTCCTAAAGGGCCGGCATATTCAGGTCCAATACGTTGTTGTATCCCTGCGGATAGTTCTCTTTCTAACCACACAATTACTAGTACACCTATTGTTATTCCCAATACAAGAGTCAAAATAGGTATAAACATCCATATGATCCCATAGATCTCCTTTAAAGACTCCAATCTGTAAAAAGAATTGATATCTTGTATTTCTGTTCTATCAATTATCATTTCAACGGTCAACTTCTCCCATAATGATATCTATACTACCTAGTATCGTCATAATATCAGCCAATTTCATTCTTTTAACTAACTGAGGAAGAATTTGCAAATTGATAAAACCTGGCGGTCGTATTTTCCATCGCCAAGGAAAAACACTTTGATCTCCTATCAAAAAAATACCCAACTCTCCCTTTGGTGCTTCGATTCTCGCATAAAGTTCTTGTTTCGACAATTCAAAAGTGGGCGAAGGCTTTTTACTAATGAATCGATATTCAAAATCATTCCATTTTGGATCCCTTACTATATCAAAACATCGGTTTTCTAAATTCTCATAGGGCCCTCCTGGAATTCCTTCCAGAGCCTGTTGAATAATTTTTATAGATTCCGTCATTTCGCTGATTCGTACTAAATAACGAGCTAACGAATCCCCTTCTTTTTGCCATTTGATTTCCCAATTAAATTCGTCATAACACTCATAATGATCAACTTTACGAAGATCCCACTTTATTCCGGAAGCTCGTAGCATTGGTCCTGATAAACCCCAATTTATTGCTTCCTCTTCGCTAATAATCCCTACTCCCTCAACTCGGTCTAAAAAAATAGGATTTCGTGTAATAAGGTTTTGATATTCAGCAACCCCTGTTAAAAAATAATCACAGAAATCTAAACATTTATCTATCCAGCCATGGGGTAGATCAACAGCGACTCCTCCGATACGAAAATAATTATGCATCATTCTCATACCAGTGGCAGCTTCGAATAGATCATATACTAATTCTCTTTCTTTGAAAATATAGAAGAAAGGGGTTTGTGCCCCAATATCGGCCATAAAAGGTCCGAGCCATAACAAATGAGAAGCTATACGACTCAACTCCAACATAATTACTCTGATATAGCTGGCTCTTTTCGGTACTTGAATATTTCCTAACTGCTCTGGTGCATTTACGGTTATCGCTTCTGTGAACATAGTAGCTAAATAATCCCACCTTGTTACATAAGGCAAATATTGTATAATTGTTCGGTTTTCTGCTATTTTTTCCATTCCTCTGTGTAAATAACCCAATATTGGTTCACAGTCAATAACATCTTCACCATCTAGAGTAATGATGAGTCGAAGAACACCATGCATTGATGGGTGCTGAGGACCCATATTTACTATCATGAGGTCTTTTTTTGTAGCTGGTACATTCATAGGTTTTTCCCCGATTGATTCTTCCATGAATTGCCGAAAATAATAAAAATTCAAGATCGAACATCAAATAATTAAAGTTCTTTAAAATTAAAATTAGTGAGTTTTTGGCTCACGAATTTCCAACCGACCAATTAATTCTTTATACCGTACTCGATTTTTCTTTGACAAATAAGCTAGTAATCGTTGACGTTTTCCCAGAATTTTACGTAAACCTCTCTGAGATAAATAGTCTTTTCTGTGCAATTCCAAATGTGAAGTAAGTCGTCGTATCTTATTAGTGAAACTTAATACTTGAAATTCAACAGACCCCGGGTTTTTTTCTTTTTTTTCTTGGAAAAAAACTGAAATGAATGAATTTTTTACCATAAAACGTAAATTGCTCCCCCTTTTATTGTTTAAAGATATTTTTTTTATTGTTAATTTTACTGATCAGAAATAATAAAAAAGAATAATGCTAACCATTTGAATCGGGTATACTAAATTTAGTTATCTACTCTTAATTTTCTCAAAAAAAATGAGTCACTGATTAATCCAATTTGAAATTGGAATAGAAAAGTTAGAGTTCAAAAAAAAATTCCGTTGATTTTTTTATTTATAGATCGAATTATCATGGAATGTAAGATACTACATGTATGTATTAGTTTGCTTTGAAATATTAGATATGTTACCTGATATCTGATATCTAGCCAAAATTTATCGTCGTCTATTTTAAAATTGTGGATATTGTGGATACATATGTAGCCTTAACACACTGAAACTACTGCTATTAGTGGTATCAAACCAATAGCGATTCATACAAGCTAAATCTTCTAATCGATAAGTGGGCCACAGAAAGAACTTTAATTTTTTTAATTTATTTTTATCTATATCAAGACTTGGGCTTGTATCCAAAAATTTAACACAGTTTTTTACGTTCTTTCCATCCCAAAGTATGGGATTTAGACCCGCACCCTTCCCTTTTCTTGAATTGAATGAAATTACAATTCTCAATTCTCTCCGACGTCTAGGTGATAAAATATTTTCGGGAACGAGCAAAGCATAATCGTTTTTATCTCTATTTCTAGTTATTTTTTGATGTCTTGTAAGGGATTTAAAAAAATTATTTTTATCACCATATCTTTGATTAATGCGATCTTTATTCTTATGAACCAATGAGATACTTATGCTTTGATATCTAATAAATTGTCCATTCGTTTTGACAGACAGACGAACCGGTTCGATGCTAACCCCCCCTCCTTTCACCAATTCGGGAATATGGACATCCTTGTGACTCAGCATTATATTGAAAATAATTTCGCCTCGTTGCAGAGAGGATATAAAAACTTTTCGCGGGCTTCTCAGTCTAAGCAGGAGACAATATACCTTGATATTATTGATTAGTTGTTGATTAAAAAAATAATCATTTCTAAATTGAATAAGCAAATTATTTTGTAGGAAAAAATCTAATTCTGTTTCTGTAGCGCTTGTGTTTTGCTTTTTCTTTGTATGGTTTTTTATGACTGATCCCGCATAATCTTCTTCAATATATTTTTTTTCATTGATGTTTTTATTTGTACTAATCGGTGCATTTCCCTGAAAAAAAAAAAAAAGTAATTTTATGGGTATGACCCAGGGTTTTATTTTATATGAATTATAAAGTAACATAACTTCTGGGAAGAACCAAAGTTCAAAATCGGATATGGCCTTGCTTTGTATTTCTTCATTCATTCCCATCCAAGCAAATTGTTTTTTATTGAAGGGGTTGATGTCTTCATGAATTGTGAGATAAAAAGGATATTTCTTATACATTTTATCAACTTTTTGATCGTGACTAGTCTGTTTATTACTGGTGCTATGGATCCAAGCCTCACTAGTGAGCTTCTTTCTAACACTAAAATGGATAATTTTCCAATCCGCATATTTTCTATCCGGATTTTTAGCCATAATAGCATCTTTTCCTAGATAATTCTTGATAAGTATAATTGCCAACCCATCAAATAATTTTTGTTTATCTATGTTGTAATTATAAGAAATCTCTTCGGTATTGTTTACGTGTAATGATGATACATAACTATAGGAGTTCCTCTTAGCTTCATAATTAATAGATTTAGATGAGAAGAGGTCATATTCAGAGTGTCTTTTAAAATTTTCTTTTTTATTTGGTAATAGAGAATAAGTTTCTTTTTCATATGAATACCATTTGTTTAAATCTTTTTGGGGGGCTTTATTAACTCTATTTTGCCATTTTTGGGCTACTAAGTTAGACCATTGAATTTTAGATAAATTATATTGATAATGAACCCTTAACCAATTTTTCCATTGATTCAGTCTAGAATTACGAAGTTTTTTATTTTTTAATTCGGAACTAAATATTCCTTGTGTTCTAAAATATCCCGTTAGTTCGTTTTTCTTTAAAACGGGTGTTCCGTGATATTGAAGAACAGATCTTAAGTTAATAACGTGGGTTTTTGATAATTTGTAAAATACATATGCTTGTGACAAAGAAGGTAAGTTCTTTGAATATTTTTTAATATTACTAATATTAGAAAGTGACTTTATAAAGTGAATTTGTGTGTTTTTTTTTTTCTCAATTCTTGCGGGATTTGCTTTAATATAAATAGTGTAAATGTATTTTTTAACTTTTTTTGTTGTTGATTCAAGAAAAACTTGTGTGTCGATCCGAAGAATATTAATCATACCTAAGAAGTATATCCTTTGAAAGAAAAATTGTATAAAAAAATGTGATTTATGGATTAATCTAATCTTTCTTCTTTTTAACACCTGAAAAATATATATATAGGATTCTAATCTGTTAGCATCATTACTTTTTTTGTTCGAACTAATGTTTTTTTCTGAAGTTAGATTTTTTTTTTTTTTAGCTTTTATAAGTTTGTTTATTTGAGTTATGATTAGGCTTGTTCTATCAGTCAGCTCTTTTGTTTTTTTTTCTGGCAGTGAATAACTTCTCCAATCAATAGATTTTAGTTTACTGGATGGTTTATAAATAATAATATTACGGATTAAAAAATCTTTTTCTTTTTTAGTTTCACGCAACTCATATACTTCTCCTAATCCAAATAATAGCTTTGGGTTTATTTTTGCTAATTCTTTTTTTATTTTTTTTATAAGGAGAATGCTTTTTTTAATTGTTGTTGAGACTCTTAGAGAGAAATTTGTTCGTTCGTTTAATCTTCTTAGAATTGGAAAACAATTTGGCTTCCTTTTTAGAAGCATTTTTCCAAGTTCTTTAAAAATAGGTGCAAAAAAGGAGGATCGTTTTCGGGGAGAGCAAAAAGGTAGGTCGGTTTCCATCCCCCAAACAGTTAAAAAACAAAAATCATATTTGTGTGTTTTTTTTTCTCTATAAGGAGAGTCTGGATGAGATCGGTGCCAAGGTTTCAGACGGAAAGGAAAGAGTATCTTTATTTGAATACCCTCTGTTAACCAGTTTGTTGGAAATTCGTTGTCTGCTAATTGAACACCGTTATAGGTGCATTTAACATATCTTTCCTTCTTCCAATCCGTTAAATCCTCAGACCATTCTGGAAAGTCAAATAATAGCAGACGACCGAGATTTTTAGCTATTATAAAAGAGGGTAGTAGAATATATTTTCTAAGGATTGCTTGTGTTAGTAATATTGAACTTCTTATTACTTGACCCAATAGAATAGTATCCCAAATTTCTGCTGTTTCGATCTGCGCTTTTTCTTGCATTTTGTGCTTGTAACTTTTATCTACTCTTCGTTTATCTTTTTTTTTTTTAGCTTCCTCCACATAATCCGAAATTTGAAATTCTGTCTTTTTACCCATCCTAGTTATAAAAATAAATTTCATCAGTTTGGAGATATCAAACGCAAAAAATAGAGGGCTTTCTATTCTGTCCATGAAAAGGGGGGAATGAGCGTTCGCTTGAACCTGTTTTGAAATAACCATTTTCCGTCGTTGAGCGCGCATCGATCCTTTTATTATCTCTCGACGAAAATCGGATTGTTCATAATAACGTACTAAAGTTACTTCCTCTGTTTGAAGGGTATTATCGGGATTCTGCTGATTATCATTAAAAATTATTATAAATTTAGCTTTTCTTGAACGAATCTTAGGATCCTCTGCCAGGCCTTCGTCATTTGCTTTTTGTTCGTGTTCGAAATCGTTGATTAATTTATATGACCATCGGGGTATTTTTTTGCGTATTTCTTTTATGCTTACTCCAAGATATTTTTTTCTAATTGTCTGATCGTTGGTATCAGTTAGAACTGCATTGAATAATAATTTTAAAAATTTTATTTCTAGAAATAAAGAAAGTCTTTTCACATTTAAATACGATGGTGATTCTGTATTTAATTTACTAATAAAGTTAAAAAAAGGTTCTATTTCCGTTGATAATGATTTTCTATCAAACGCATACATATCCATTTTTTGATCAAATTCTACATAATCAGTATTAGTAGTAAAAAGCATACCATGGATCTTATTTATCCAAAGAGTTCCCATGTAATTTTCGATGGGGGGTGAAAACAAAAAGGCAATTGTTCCACGATAGGGACCAGTCAAGAGAGGATCATATTGTTTCGTCAAGTATGCTTTTTTGATCTTATTATTACATAATTTCGTTCTTTTTTTTATTACATACATAGGAACAGATCCCTTGTCTATAGCCTGTAGTCTACTTAGAAATTCATTGCTTAGATTCTTTTCTTTTTGGTCTTTGGTATGAACCCATTGATTATACAGTTCATAAGAGAAGTGATTTTCCTTTGTGTACAAAGTCATTTTTCTTTGTATCATTTCCAAAAAAGTTGACAAACTGGATGGATACGTAAAAGATATTCTTTGGTTGCCATCACTTCGACATGTGTAAAAAATATATTGTGACGTTTCATTTCTTATAGCTTTTTCAAATTGATCATTTTTTATATACCGCAATGGACGATTCCATCGCTTATAGTCGAAAAGACGGGTCACAAGAGGTTTTTCAAACCAGAAGAAAATTGCTTCTTTTTCTTTGTTTTTTAGTATTTCTAACTTCGCATTTTCTTGATTCCCATCCAGATCAGAAGTTTCAGAAACTGGGCTATTGTTATAGCATGTCTCCTTAAAGTC